GTTTCCAATACTCAGCGGCTTGATTGAACCAAGCCTCCGCAATTTCAGAATCTCCCTGTCGAATGGCCTGTTCTCCCCGGTCGGAATAGGCAGGTAAATTCCTTCCCTTAGAACCGTACTTGAGAGTTTCCTACCTCATACGGCTCAACAGTCAATTCTTTTGCTGTCCCATATTTTAAAAAATTTACCATATCTAATCTAATTGAATGAAATTTATCATAGATCTAGCCCATTTTTTTTCTCGAGTTAAGCAAAAGAGGTTAATTATATAAGTTTCAAACTTCAATTTTGCTGAATAATTAAATAAGTTTTATCTTTTCTCCCACCTTCAGAAGAATAAAGCATAGGCATTTCACTATCGTTACAATTTTCTGAAAGATAACTATCTCGGTTTCATCTCGAAATTTATATAGAATCCTTGAAAAAGACTTTCCTTCATAAGAAAGAAAAGACTTACTGTCTTTGGGATCTGATGCTACACCGCTGCTCAATATCGTAGGGGATCCACCCTATTACATAAGTGGATTCCTTCATTTTGATCTTATATCATGATATAAGTAAGCAGTTTTTATTGTATCGGCCAAAAACCTGACTAATTGATCTTTACGGTGCTTCTTCTATCAATTAGATCCTTTATCCATAGAATAAAGTATCTAGGCATACCTATTTCTTCATATTTCTACTTCTATGAAGTTTCTTTCTTTGCTACAGCTGATACAAATCGTTAGTTTGGACAATACATATGTAGAAAGCCTATTTTTTTTAGTATTTATTAGCGAATTTGCTCTTTTTTTTTTCTTTCTATAGTGGAGATAGTCGCACGTAATGACAGATCACAGCCATATTATTAAAAGCTTGTGGTAAGAACGGGTTTCGTTCTAGTGCCCGAAAATAATATTCCAAAGCTTTCGTATGTTCTCCGTTCCTTGTGTGGATAAGACCTATGTTATAGAGTATATAACTTCGATCATAGGGATCGATTTCTAGTCGCATAGCTTCATAATAATTCTGTAGAGCTTCCGCATAATTTCCTTCGGATTGAGCCGACATCCGTTACGGTCGTTCCTTATTCCATTCAAAGAATCTCCGTTCCAGAACCGTACGTGAGATTCTCATCTCATACGGCTCCCCCTTTATGTGATGCGCATAATGAGATGAGAATAATACATGAAATCAAAAAAGATTGAAATACTCTCATTATGAACTGATGGGACTAGCGTTTTTACAAAAAATCTCTAGCCAACCTTCCTGTAAAAGATCTTTTCTTAACATCAAGCATGTTGTTACTAGATAAAAATGGTAACTCTAACAATTTCTTTGTCCGCAACGCCTCTAAATTTCCAGGAATTAGTCACTTCAACAGTCTTCGATGGTTATACAGGTATCCAAAATACAAACGAGATGGATGTTTGTTGTCCCAACCATTTTTCTAAGTTCCGATCCCGATAAGGAAAAGGGATAATTTATAACAAAGTTTTCGTGTTGTTGATTCCTAGGTGTAGTGCTTCTTCCCCTCTGCTACCTATTTTTACTAGTGGATATTTTTACTAGTGGAGTAGGGTTGACTTAATCCATAGGTTACACCTTTCGCTCAATACTAGAATCGACAATTAAAGCATCTGAGGTTACATTAATCGGGGATACACGACAGAAGGAATTTTTTTATTTTCAAATTGCACCTCCAAGAAGCGTAGATTTATTTCAATTATTGTTTTCTTTCTATCCCGAATAATGTGTCTTTCTACTAAGACGGAGAGCGGTAAAGAAAATCGAAAAAAAAAAATCAAATCGCACCATCTCTGTAATAGGTGAATGCCTCTTTTTCCCCGGAAGTTGTCGGAATTATTCGTAATAAGATATTGGCTACAATTGAAAAGGTCTTATCGATAAAATTTCCATTTATCCCAGATCTAGGCATCGGTAACAACCCCATTCTATAATTTCTTTTAATTACCTTTCGTGAGAAAATGATCCCACAAACAAAGGAATTACATAGTACGAAATAACATAAAAACGGATTCATTAAAAAATCCTACTCGATATTCAAATTGTTTCTTTTTGATTTCACAGGAATCAATAAAACATAAGAAATATTTCAATCCGGTTAAATTTCATCCAAATGTAGTAGGATCGGAATGAAGAGAACTATTCTGATTTCAGCGAAGTTGAAGAATAAAAGACTTTTATTTATCTTACAGATTGGGGTAATTCTAGAAGTTTTTTGATTGAATTATGATCCAAAGAGCAAAAAGAATCGAATAATTATTCTATGATTCATAAATTTTGACTAGATCTATGTATGGGATAAGCAGTTGTTGGTGAAAAATCGAAAACTGTAAAAGTCGAATTTTTATAAAAAATGGAATCATAGTTTAAAAAACTAAATAGAATCATGAGCTAAAAGTATCCATTAAACATAGTAAAAAAAAAATTATTTTTATAGTTAGAATTGGTTGGACGTGCCTATCAAAAAAAAATTGAATATGAATGACTCACTATT